TCCCCTACTTGCTGCATCAAAAACTAAATCACAAGCTTCTGATAAAAAACGAGCAGTTTTAGTAAGATTTGTAATATGAATACCTTTACGCTTGGCAGAAATATAAGGTGCCATCCTAGGATTCCATTTCCTAGTACCATGACCAAAATGAACTCCCGCTTCCATCATCTCTTCCAAATTGATATTCCAATATCTTCTTGTCATTTCTCCCCCCCACTTCCGCTTTTTTTTGAAAAAAAAAAAAGCGACGAGGTTGCCCTGAACTAAATAATTGTTCCGATGGAACATTTTCTTCTACCGGAGATTGGCCGTGTCGATGTCGATACACGATCCAAACCCCTACCCTCTATTCGTTATTATCTTTATTTCGATTACCACATAAAATGACCATAAATAAAGAGTTTTTTTTTAATTCAAATTTAAAAAGTATGAATCCACTTTTAGGAATCATTAAATCCTCTAAATGATTGTTCTGATGTATCATGAAACTTCTTTGAAATAGAAGAATCAAATAATTCTCTGTTGTGGAACAAAATATCTCTGATTTCCCCCTCGAAAAAATTCTTCTTTTTGGTTTTCAAAGGAATGTTCTTATGTTGCCTTGAACGATGCACTAATCCTTTGAATCCGGTGCCAACGGGTATCATCCCCCCTATAACAACGTTCTCTTTTAGGCCTTTCAACCAATCGATACGGCCCCGGAGAGCAGCTTTGGCTAAAACTCGAGCAGTTTCTTGAAAACTCGCTTCAGATATGAAACTTTGCGTATTCAAAGATGCCCTTGTTATTCCCAATAGGATGGCGCGGTAACAGATCGATTCTTCCAAAGCGCGCCCCGTTCGCGCCGCTCGCAACAATCCAATTAGTTCTCCAGGTAAAAAAATATTAGACATTCCATCCTCTGAAACCAACACCTTTGATGTTATTTGGCGTACAATAATTTCTATGTGCCTATTATGGATTTGCACCCCCTGGGATCGATAAACCGTTTGGATCTTATTAACCAAAGATATACGACTTTGCACTATAGTTAGCTCAGCCCCAATCAAGAATCCCCAAGGAATTCCAAGAATTTTTTTTATATGCTCGTTCCAACCCTCAATTCTTTTTTTTAGGTTCATCGATATTGAATCAATTGAACGCACTTCTAACACTTGTTCCACTTTTGGAAGACCCTGCGTTATATCACCGGATCTCGATTTTTCATATATAAATGTAACTAATGTATCTCCTTCGTAAAGGATTTCTCCATAATGACCATGAACAGTTGCTCCTGGAGTGGCCAAATAAGGCTTGGCGGATCTTATTACTACAGAGTCAACTTGAACAATCAAAACTTGACCCGATTTGAGATGGGGTCCGTTTTTGGCTATACATACATTTTCACAAATAAACTGTCCAAGACTAATTATTGTAGATCTTTCTTCAAAATAATTATGATAATAATTAGGATGACAAAAATACCAATTCAAATTGAATGAATTCAAAACGATGTTACTGCATGAATCGGGATTCAAAATTCTCCCATTTTCATCCATTAAATAATAGTTAATTACTTGAAAAGTCTGTTTTAAATTTTCAAGTTGCAAATATTTAGTTACCAAAATAGGATTATGAGTTATTAAATAGTAAAATGAATAAAAATTCAAAAATTGAAGGACTGTTCCTAAAGGGCCAATCAAATTCCTAATTTGAATTATAGGATCTGTTTTAATTGATTCTTTTATCACATTGTGATATTTTCCAGCGTTGAATGGACCCATTCGGAAACAATTAGATGATGACAAAATTATCAAAGATGGGCATTCCTTATTTTTATTTAACAACGTGCGAATAGTTCCTTGATTTTGGCTAAGTGATTGTTGAATTTTTGTCTTGGAATAAAAGGGATTGCTATTGGTGTAATCTGACACATTATCTGAATCTGAGATCAATCCTGAGCCTGAGGGATCATTCCTTTTTCTGAGATACGAAATAGGGAATTTCACTAAGTCAATTCTTAGGAAATCTCGAATCAGACCATTTGTACTTACTTCAACAAAGGAAGTATGAGCCTCTTCGATAGAAGAACTTTTTTTGTCTTGGTCCCAATTCAAAATTAAACAAGTCCGAACTAATTGAATACTTGTATCAGAAATTCCCCGAATTGGTTTGCCATTTCTGTAAACAATATAATTGACAACTCGAAGTTGTATATTATCCCTTTCTTGTAACAGATCCGGGGGGAAGAGTGTTGCTAAATTTATACCGTCCGATATTTCATATGTCACTACGGGTCGAACTAAAACAAAATACTTTTTCTTAGTAGGTGTGATCCGTTGGACATAGATCCAATTTTTCAATTTTTTTGATTCCTTAGAATTTGTTTTTCCTGTTCCTGGGGGTATCAAGATGCCACTGTGTCGGGATATCTTATCTGTCTCTCCAGGAAAATGGATATCTCCAGAAAAGATTTTCAGTTCAATCCTTTTTTTTTTTCTCTCCACTCGGACTAATCCGC